TTGCTTGGGCTTAATCTTTTCTAATTATACTAGAAATCGTATAAGAACTTGTTATAATTGGATTTATTGGATTGTTTCATCAACGGTGTTGGGTCAGAATAACTTTTTGACTCTGCGCCAGTAATTCCCCTATTATTTATTAGTGAACAATAATTGAATAATTCCTTCATAGAGATAGAGGACATAATTCACATGGATATAGTAAATCTCGCTTGGGCTGCTTTAATGGTAGTCTTTACGTTTTCCCTTTCACTAGTAGTATGGGGAAGGAGTGGACTCTAGAAGTACTACTAATTGAGTTTAGGAACTAAACAGTATCACTTTTTTTTATAGATCGTTCGGCAAAGTTTTTTTTTATTTAAAATTTCACTATTTCAATTTAAAATTTTATTTTTAAATTGAAATAGAAATGAAAAATATCTTCATTTCGAAATTCTCTTGGATTTTAGTTGAGTAATGTATTCTATGAATAATAAATATATATGAAGAATACTCTTTCAATCAAAGAAATATTTCAATTATTTCCGTGTTCGTATTTTGAAAGTAAAAAAAGTAAAAGGAATACAAATGGTAGGAAATTTATTCCAACTGAATTCTTCATAAATTTTCTATTTCGATGAACTGACTCTTACCAAAGTTAGATATGGACCATGAGGAAGAACGTAACTTTTTTTTTTTTTATTTTGTTTACCTCTTTACTGTTCAAAGATCAAAGAGAAAAAAATTCGGTTATTCCATTACGTGGATACACATTGGGAAACAACATAGTAGTTGTCCAACGAGATACTGCACATCCTAAAATATTGTCTTGGGCGAGTCACATATTGCGCCGCTTGTTTTAGTTTTACTATTTTAGAAATTTTATTTATGTTTTGCTTGTTTTATTGAACCCATATCATGGTTCAAACGTTAAAAGTCGACGAGTTTTACTAATCCTTTTCGAAATCCGAAGAAGTTCCCATGGATCATTTGTCAACTCCTCAATCAATGACTTCTTCGTCGGGAATGCTAACTAAAAGATTATTTTATTATACCCATCGAAGAAGTCATTGATTCTTTCGATCGGGATTCATATTGAAAATAATCAGAAATCTAGGAATTCTAATCGTAAAAGTAGCTTTCGATTATTTCAAATTAATTTAATTGAAATCAACACAAATTAAATACAAATAGATAAAGCAAAGAAATAGAATTGGGATACTATAGAATATACATTATCACTATATATATATTATATATACGTAATTAAATCGATTTCTATATATATAGAAAAGGAATATGACGATACTATTGTAGATTGATCTATATTAATCTATATTAAATTAACCCGCATTACAATACAACTTTATACACTACAATAACAATACTAGATAGTATGGTAGAAAGAAATATCTGAATCTTTCTACCATACTATTGTATCTCATAGAATACGACTGATTCTAGTCTGCCCATTTCATTTAAGACGCGAAATTTTTATCCTTTTCTTCTCTGCAATTATTGATAAGAAATAAAAAATCAAGTTTAATTCAAATTAATCACCTTGGCTGACTGTTTTTACGTATATTATAAGTAAAAAAGCAGTAGGAACTAGAATAAACAGTGCAGTAGCAATAAATGCGAGAATATTTACTTCCATAATCTCATTGTTTAATTTTTCTTTAATTCGCAATAACTCGGGAGTTAATCCCATAGAGATAATAAATCTTTCGCCTGTAAATTCAATGGGATGCATTACATCTCGATGATATCGAATCGGATCAATATCATGAATAACAATATCGGAGCTATCAAATCGATTCATCGTCAAGAATTGAATAGTATAACATAGGATGATCTTTTATCCATACTGAACTCAAAATTGGATTCCCGATACAATCAATAATTCCTTTATTTATTTATCATTCTTTTCCATTCTTTCTTTTCTATAACCTACCGCCCTCTTTGTACAATCATCTGATGAAGTATCATCTAACCGCCTTTCCACTTACCATTGGTTCGAAACAAACCCCAACAAACAATAGAAGCTCAATGAAAAAAAAGGAAGGAGCTAAGTTATAAACTCCTTTTTTTAATGATCCAATCTTCTTGGAAAACAAAAGAAGTATGATAAAGACGAGTACAAATTCCGGTATAAAAAAATCGAATATTCCATCAAATTAACTATTTTTTTATATATTTATATATAAATTTAAAAAGTTTGTTCTTTCAAGGAAAAACCCTTATAAAAAAAAAAATTCATTACCTCGCTAATAAAAAAGCGATCCTTGTTTGATCTTTATTTTTTGAATATCCTCTTTCATTGGATTAGTAATGGGACGCATATATCAAAAGCTCAATGCGAAATTTGAATGAGATAGATTATTTCAAATTAGTAAAATTTGAAATTGAGGTTACACAAAATAGGGCCCGAAAAGGATATACTTTTATTTTAATCTTAAAAAAAAAGTATTCTATACTATTCTATACACAGTAACTATGTTCAATTTTTTTTATATTGTACAAATTCCATTTATGTATGTACTCCCGGGAAACATACAATACTCTACTCTATTTCATATTTCACAGATCGGGAGTAATTGAAAAAGCCAGACCCAGTACAGTACGGTATCCCGTGGAATCCTGAATCTGATGCTAATAATATAATAATTGTACTAATCCACATATGCCTCTCTCCCATCAATCGAATCGGTACTAGTCGAAGAAATGGAAATTCCCCATTTGGTTGATGATAAATGTGAAACGAAAAAGAAAAAAAGAAGAGGGATCACTGTTGGGAATGAAATTATGTTATTTGGACTTCTTTTCACAAAAAATAGAGAGATGAATTGATATAGTTTTTTATTGGATTTGGATTCGTCGGGACTGACGGGGCTCGAACCCGCAGCTTCCGCCTTGACAGGGCGGTGCTCTGACCAATTGAACTACAATCCCAAGTAAATACCATAATAAAATAAAGTATACATATTTTTATGATTTCATTCTAACCCTTTCAATTTCGATTAGAAAGGGCGTGTTGTAACAGAGCTGCGAGTGTGATATATCGATACCCATATGTATATGTACTTTAGTGAGAGCAGCCGGTATTACTAGTAATCCTTTCGTTATTGCCAAATCAATTGGATAATCACTCGTTCAATCAAAAAAGTTTTTTTTTATTTACTCTTTTCCTTAAACTTTACTTTATAGTTACGGATCCTGATATGAATCTAGATCATTAGCAAGATCAGAATTTCTTGTAAAAAGAGAGTAAATAAATAGTGGTATAGATATATCATAAAATGGATTTCTTCCGTATTGGGATTGGGGGATCGGGCATTTCTGGAGAGCAACAAATGGGTTATATTATATCATTTCATGGCGGATCGGCAAATTATTGGGCCGAGCTGGATTTGAACCAGCGTAGACATATTGCCAACGAATTTACAGTCCGTCCCCATTAACCGCTCGGGCATCGACCCAGGAAGAATAAATTCCAGGCTTATTGATAATCCACGATCAACTTCCTTTCGTAGTACCCTACCCCCAGGGGAAGTCGAATCCCCGCTGCCTCCTTGAAAGAGAGATGTCCTGAACCGCTAGACGATGGGGGCAGACTTGCACGACCGCCATCATACTATGTTCATAGTATGAATAGTTTTTTAAAATTGTCAATATAATGGAATGGTATGACTCGATACGAAGGATCTTTCCGTCTTTCACGATTCTTTCTATACAATTTTTTTCGATAAAAGTTTGGTTCAAAGGCCACGCCGAATCTCTTTATCCGAATCTCTTTATCAATGATTCAATGAAATATCTTGGATCTATGTTAAATTAGTGGATACATGTATCACTCAAATGAATTTAGTTATGATGTCAATTAGGATAGTCTTGAAACAATTCATTGTATTGATATTTATCAAATCCAATATCAATAAACCGTTTTATTTTACCTATATTATATACTCTATATTAAATTATTTAAAAATTATATTAAATTATTTAATTTACTTTTACTGGATAAAGAAAATTTTTCATTCCTGAATGAACTCTTATACTTATTATAAGATATATCTATGTACATCTATTATAATAAGTATATATACTAAACTCATAGTGTCTTTATTCAGGAATTGGATCAAACAAGCCCTTTTAACTCAGTGGTAGAGTAACGCCATGGTAAGGCGTAAGTCATCGGTTCAAATCCGATAAGGGGCTTTGATTTTTTCATAAATCATAAAACTCCGGCAGTAGTATTTATATTTGAAGTGCGAATAAAGATATTGTTGATCTTTGTAATAAAGTAATAAAAAAAAAGTAACAAACCGTATAATTTAATATTTTAATATATAATCAAAATTATAACATTATAATTAATTATAGTATGGTTATAAATTTGCTATTTTAATAAATAAAATATATTATTAAATAAAATAAAATATATTATTAAATAAAATAAAATATATTATTAAATAAAAAATATATTATTAATTATTAAATAAATAATATAATTTATAATTATTATAAAATATAATTTATAATTATTATAAATATTATATTAAATTATATTAAATATTATAATAAATAAATTATATTAAATATTATAATAAATGTAAGGATAAGTCGTCTCGTTAAATCTTCAAATATTACTATTCCTTTCCTATTTTCCATTATTCCAATTAAATCGATTAGAAATCAACAAAATAAAAAGTAAGTGGACCTAACCCATTGCATCATAATTATATCCACTATTCTGATATTAAAATTCGATAGAGATGAAATTGGATCTTTTTTTTCTTTGGACTACGCGGGAATCTGTCGATATATCCGATTTAATCTTCTTGTTCCTAGACGTTCTATAGGAATAAATTAGGAATGAATAAATTACTATTCCCTTCCTTTACCGGGAAACATTTATTCCAAGTCACAACATACGAGCCATTTTAAATATCTTTCTTTGATTCCAATTCCAGAACACAAGATCCGTTTTATTAGTTATATCTTATATATCTATTTATATA